TTCATAAGGTCCAATAATGTATATATATTGGACCTTATGAGGCAATTATAAACTCTGGGAGACAATTCGAATTGATCAATAAAAATAGATTTCAATGCTATTTTGTTTTTTCCGACTTTATCTAATTTATTGTGAAAAGTAAAGGGGGATAAAGGAACCATATGTTGGTTGTCCTCTAAAAGTAAGTTTTCTTCTTCCTTATATAAAAAGGGAATAAATAAATCAATCAAATTCCGGGAGGCTTCATGAAGTGCTTCTTTCGGAGTTAAACTGCCATTTGTCCATATTTCGAGAAAGAGTATCTCTTGTTTTTCATTCCCATTTCCATAGGAATGAATACTATGATTCACGTTTCGAACAGGCATGAATACAGCATCTACAGGATAACTTCCATCTTGAAAGTTATGTGGCATCTTTATAAGATATCCGCGATTTCTTTCAATTTCTAATCCAATACGTAAATTTATTGGTTCTGTCAAGCTAGCTATATGTTGTGTATTGTCGACAATTTCTACATAAGGTGGTAAGATGATATCTCGAGCAGTTACATATCCAGGACCTCTAACACAAATAGACGCGTCACAAGTTCCATATAGATTACTTCTCAATACAATTTCTTTCAAATTCATTATAATTTCGTGGGCCGATTCTTGAATACCCGTTATAGTAGAATATTCGTGGGAGACGTTCTCAGATTTTACACGTGTGATACATGTTCCTTCTATTTCTCCAAGCAAAGCTCTTCGCATCGCAATGCCTATTGTGTCGGCTTGTCCTTTCATAAGTGGAGACAGAATAAATCGACCATAATAAAGGCGTTTACTGTCTGTTCTTGATTCAACACACTTCCACTGTAGTGTCCGAGTAGATACTGTTACTTTCTCTCGAACCATAGTAATAATATTTTTTTTGATTGAATTATTTATTTCTCTTGTTTCTCTTGAAATTTCTTCACTGTTTATTTCTATACACGTCTTTTTTTCGGAGGTCTACAGCCATTATGTGGCATAGGGGTTACATCCCGTACAAAAGTTAATAGTATACCACTTCTACGAATAGCTCGTAATGCGGCGTCTCTTCCGAGACCGGGACCTTTTATCATGACTTCTGCTCGTTGCATACCTTGATCTACTACTGTACGAATAGCAACTGATGCTGCAGTTTGAGCGGCAAAGGGTGTCCCTCTTCTTGTACCCTTGAATCCACAAGTACCGGCCGAGGACCAGGAAACCACCCGACCTCGTACATCTGTAACTGTAACAATGGTATTATTGAAACTTGCTTGAACATGAATAACTCCCTTTGGTATTTTACGTGCACTTTTACGTGCACCAATACGTACATTTCTACGTAAACCAGTTCTCGGTATACCTTTTGCCATATTGTATCATCTCATAAATATGAGTCAGAAATATATGGATATATCCATTTCATGTCAAAACAGATTCTTTATTTGTATTTGTACGCTGAGCTCTTTAGTGAGTCTGATTATCCCTTTATCCTTGTCTTTGTTTATGTCTCGGATTGGCACAAATTACTCTAATGCGACCCCGTCTACGGATTAGTCGACATTTTTCACAAATTTTACGAACGGAAGCTCTTATTTTCATATTTGTCATTCCTTATCTTAATTCTGAATCTACTTCTCGATAGAAAATAGGTTTCTTGGAATTTTTTATCTTGAATCGTATTGAATAAAAATCACCTAATCCTTCAAATCTTTGTTTCGGAGTCGATAAATTATACGTCCTCTGGTTGAATCATAACGACTTACTTCAATTTTGACTTTATCTCCGGGAAGTATCCGTATAAAACTACGCCGGATCTTTCCCGAAACATAACCTAGAATCAGATCCTCATTATCTAAACGAACCCGGAACATGCCATTGGGAAGCGATTCAGTAATTAAACCTTCATGAATCCATTTTTGTTCTTTCATTCCAGGTAAAGCCCCCTTGAGGTATCAACTAATGGAGGAGAAACGATATTAGACAACTCACCCCCTTATCTTTTTTTTTTTTACAAATAGGAAGAGGTTTCGGATTTCATTTGGATATTAAATGGATTACCATATATAACATAAAATTTCTCCGCCGATTCCTTCTAGTCGAGCCTCCCGATCTGTCATTATACCCCGAGAAGTAGAAAGAATTACAATCCCTATCCCACCTATAATTCTAGGAATTCGTTGAGAGTTAGAATAAATTCGTAGACCGGGTCGGCTGATCCGTTTTAAATTTAACAAATTCCTATAGGGTCTTTTCCTATTCCTGCTATGTCGCAGGGTTAAAACTAAAAAATTTTGGTTTTTTTCTCGATGTTTTCTGACGTTTTCGATAAAACCTTCTCGGAAAAGTATTTTAACAATATTTTCGGTAATATTAGTAGATGCTATGCGAACAACTCTTTTTCTATCCATATCAGCATTTCGTATAGAGGTTATTATCTCAGCAATAGTGTCTCTACCCATGATGAACTCAAACTTTTGGTGTCTCAAAATTGGATATAATTAACATGTTTTTTTATTGGTTTATGAATATAAAAATTTTAAGGTATATACGCGAAACACAAGCTACGAATTAATCTAGTTCTTAAACTATTTCTTTTCAAATACCCCAAAAATATCAGATCTCTTTTTATTTTATAATACTTCTATAATACTTCGGGAGCTAATGAAACTATTTTAGTAAAATTTAATTGTCTCAATTCGCGGGGGATTGCCCCAAAAATGCGAGTTCCTTTTGGGTTTCCTTCTTGATCAATTACAACTGCAGCATTGTCATCATATCGTATTATCATACCGCTGTCACGTTTAAGTTCTTTACAGGTACGAACAATTACAGCTCTGACTACTTCTGATTTTTCTAGGGGCATATTTGGTACTGCTTCTTTGATCACAGCAACAATAACGTCACCAATATGAGCATATCGGCGATTACTAGCTCCTATGATTCGAATACACATCAATTTTCGAGCCCCGCTGTTATCTGCTACATTTAAATAGGTCTGAGGTTGAATCATATAAATTTTTGAGTCTATTCTTCCAATGCAAAGGATGAAAAAAAATAAAAGAAATATTGTTTGTCTAAGTCTAAAAAAAGAAACCTGCGATTTTGTTTCATCCCCAAGACTCATTTCTGTCGGTTCTATATTTTTATCCCGAAATAATAAATTGAGTTCGTATAGGCATTTTGGATGCTGCTATTAAAATAGCCCTTTTAGCTATATTTTCGGTTACTCCACCCATTTCATATAGTATTCGCCCCGGTTTAACAACAGCTACCCAAAATTCAGGGGATCCTTTCCCTGAGCCCATACGTGTTTCAGCAGGTCTTACTGTAACTGGTTTATCTGGAAAGAGCCGGACCCATATTTTTCCACCACGGCGTGCATTTCGTGTCATTGCTCGGCGACCTGCTTCGATTTGTCTCGATGTGATCCAAGCGGGTTCAAGTGCTTGAAGAGCATATTTACCGAAACAAATATGATTACCTCGATAAGATATTCCCTTCATTCTTCCTCTATGTTGTTTACGGAATTTAGTTCTTTTGGGGTTATAGTTGATGGTTGTTTCGGAATTTCATCTCTACTACAGAGCTGGACGTGAGAGTTTCTTCTCATCCAGCTCCTCGCGAATAAAAGGATTCAAAATTGAATTTCAATTAATTTGAATAGCTATTAGAACATTTTTAGAAAAGATTTTATTTTTTTCTAACGTCCTAATAAATCTTTATTGTCTTTTGTCCTTTATCCGAGTTTACCAATTCAAAAAAAGAAAGTTTTCGCGGGCGAATATTGACTCTTGCAATCTCTATTTCAGTCCTAGCACTTGTTCGTCACTTTTCCGAATAGATGAATTAATTTCCGGTTCATTTCGCCATCCTAACTAGTGAATTATTAAGATTCATTTGTTTAATAAAATCTTTTGCATTCACAGGTTCCTTCGTTTCCACCACTTCGTACTAAATGATTAGGTCAGAATTCTACAACGGAGCTCATAATCCAATTTATTCTTGAGTCAACCTTCTTAGTCTTTATTGACTCGAAGCTCTTGAGTTTTTTCTTCTCTTCTATCAGAAATTCCTTGAAAATTTCATTATGTATGAATCAATTAGTATTGATGCTTTATTACATTGTCTTTTATGAGATAACCCACAGACCTTCCATATTAGAATTCTATATCATTGATATTATTTTTCTCTCTTTCTCTCATCCTTCCATTTATCCACACCTTTCTTCTGTAATTTTGCTTTAAAAAAGTTTAATTATTTCAGTTGCTACAAAGATATGACTTATTTAACATATCTTGACTGGTTCTTTAGATCCAGATAATATGAAGTGATGAATTGGTTTTCATACTATCGGGTCGGTCTTTTGTAACCCTAACCCTAAAAAAAAACCAACGAGTCACACACTAAGCATAGCAATTATATCAAAAGGTCAATTGAATTTTTATTCAACCCTATAGAATTAAGAATTAGTTTGATTGGTAGGAAAAAGAATGAACGAGTTTCTCCCTTTTTCCTTCTATCAATAGATAGAAGGAAAAAACAATGAAAGTTTTCTTATTCTTCTTCTTTGTCTATAAAAATCCAAATTTTGATGCCCAAAACCCCATAGATAGTCCGAACTGTATAGGAACAATAATTTATTTTAGCTCGAATGGTTTGTAGGGGAACCCTGCCCTCTCTGATCCATTCGACACGGGCAATTTCTTTTCCGTCGATACGCCCTGCAATTTGTACTTGAATTCCTTTTGTATCCGCTTGTTCAGTTAATTCAATAGCCTTTTTCATTGCTTTTCGAAATGAAACTCTATTTTTTAATTGTCCGGCTATAAATTCTGCAAGAATATTAGGGTTCCCATAAGGTTTTGCAATTCTTGTGATAGCAATGTTAAGTTTTCGATTCACATAATGAAATTTTTTTTGTAGATTCATTTGTAATTCTTCGACCCCTCGCGGTCTACTTTCTATTAATAACTTTGGGAATCCCATAAA